CATCATTCTCTTTGGTTTGCACAGCCAAAAAATTATTCGGAAGGTCTACAAGAAGATCAAAAAATACGAAACTGTATTAAGAATTATGTACAAAAAAATATGAGAATATCCTCCGGTGTTGGCGTTGAGGGAATTGCACGGATAGAGATTCAAAAAAGAATCGATCTAATTCAAGTCATAATTTATATAGGATTCCCAAAATTCTTAATAGAAAATAGACCGCGGAGAGTCGAAGAATTGCAGATGAATGTACAAAAAGAACTTCATTGTGCGAACCGAAAACTAAACATTGCTATTACACGAATTGCAAATCCTTATGGACACCCTAATATTCTTGCAGAATTTATAGCTGGCCAATTAAAGAATAGAGTTTCTTTTCGCAAAGCAATGAAAAAAGCTATTGAATTAACCGAGCTGGCGAATACAAAAGGAATTCAAGTACAAATTGCGGGACGTATCGACGGAAAAGAAATTGCACGCGTCGAATGGATCAGAGAAGGTAGGGTTCCTCTACAAACCATTGGAGCTAAAATTGATTATTGTTCCTATACAGTTCGAACTATATACGGGGTATTAGGAATCAAAATTTGGATATTTGTAGACGAAGAATAATAAGACTTTACGTGTTTTTACATTATACCCAGTAATGGACAAAAAAAGAAAAACCCTTTTATTCTTTTCTTTTATTCTTTTTATGTTCAAGCAAAACAAAAAAAGAGCAATTCTGCAATTCTAGAGGGTTAAATAAAAATTCGATTGATCATTTTATATAATTGCTATGCTTAGTGTGTGACTCGTTGGTTTTTTTAGGCTAGGATTCAAAAAAACGGACCAGGGCCCAGAGTATGAACTAATAACTATAGCACTAATAACCAACTCATTGCTTCGCATTATCTGGATCCAAAGAACCAGTCAAGATAAAGATATAATATATTAGACATATCGTTGTAGCAACTGAAATCTTTTTTTGCATAAAGATAAAAAAACCAATCGGATTATGAGTTGTGAAGTTCTAAGTCGGAAAGCAAAACAGAAAAAAAGTATGCGGATAAGTGGAAGGATGAGAGAAAGAGAGAACGGAAATATCAATGATATATGATTCCAATATGTAAGGTCGATGAGTCATCTCATAAAACGCAGTGTAATAAAGCATAAATTCAATAATGATTCATGCATAATTAGATGAATCCGCTTATAGAACAAAAAAATCAAGAGCCTCGAGCCAATAAAGACTGAGAAAATTGACTTAAGAAAAAAGGACTCCGCCGGAAAATTCAGACCTAACCATTAATCGAGAAGCAATGGGAACGATATAACCCGTGAATGCAGAAGATTCTATTGAAAATGAATCTTAATGATTCATTGGGTGGGATGGCGGAACAAACCAGGGACCTCCTCTTTTATTCTTTTATTTTGAGAGGTCATGAACTAACCCTATAACTGAAATAGATATGGAAATGACTGAAATAGATATGGAAAGAGTAAATATTCGCCCGCGAAAGTTTTTTTTTATTAGATGGATACATTTTTGTCGATCCCATATGATAAAAGGAAAAACAAAAGAAAGATTTTTTTATAACGATAACGTTATAAAAAAAGACATTGACATTATCTAGAAATAGAATACATGTTTAATTAAATAATATCTAAACACGCTAGACAAATTTCGAATAGATTAACGAATTGATTAATTAGATGCAATTTCAAAGAATCCTACGATTCAGCATATTATTCATTAAACACATGTATATCTTGATAAAATCTGTTTTAGTCGTTTCATTCGCGAGGAGCTGGATGAGAAGAAACTCTCATGTCCAGTTCTGTAGTAGAGATGGAATTGAAAAAGAACCATCAACTATAACCCAAAAAGAACAAGATTCCGTAAACAACATAGAGGAAGAATGAAAGGAATATCTTATCGAGGTAATCATATTTGTTTCGGTAGATATGCTCTTCAAGCACTTGAACCCGCTTGGATTACATCTAGACAAATCGAAGCAGGGCGCCGAGCAATGACACGAAATGTACGCCGTGGCGGAAAAATATGGGTACGTATATTTCCAGACAAACCAGTTACAGTAAGACCCACGGAAACCCGTATGGGTTCAGGGAAAGGATCCCCAGAATATTGGGTAGCTGTTGTTAAACCGGGTAGAATACTTTATGAAATGGGTGGAGTAGCCGAAAATATAGCTCGAAAGGCTATTTCAATAGCGGCGTCCAAAATGCCTATAAGAACTCAATTCATTATTTCTGGATAGAAATGTAGAACCAAAGGAAAGAAGTCTTGTGTATAAAAAAAACAATTGCAGGGTTTTCTTTCTTTTTTTTTTTTTTTTACTTCGTCCTTTGCTTTATTTTACATTAAAAAAACGGATAAAAAAAAATGATATGATTCAACCTCAAACCCATTTGAATGTAGCAGACAATAGCGGGGCACGAGAATTGATGTGTATTCGAATAATAGGAGCTAGTAATCGCCGATATGCTCATATTGGTGATGTTATTGTTGCTGTGATAAAAGAAGCAGTACCAAATACGCCTCTAGAAAGATCAGAAGTGATCAGAGCTGTAATTGTACGTACTTGTAAAGAACTCAAACGCGATAACGGTATAATAATACGATATGATGACAATGCTGCAGTTGTCATTGATCAAGAAGGAAATCCAAAAGGAACCCGAGTTTTTGGCGCGATCGCCCGGGAATTGAGACAGTTAAATTTTACTAAAATAGTTTCATTAGCACCTGAGGTATTATAATATGAGACCGTGAGATAGTGATAGTATTTAAATAAAATAGATAAATTAGTGGATTATGTCTCATAGTGGATTATGTCTCACGCATATACTTTTAAGAATTTTCTTTAATAATTTTTATAAAAAAAGAACATGCTGATTATATCCAAATTCGGAAGCAACAATAATTTTAGTTTATCATGGGTAAGGACACTATTGCTGACATAATAACTTCTATACGAAATGCTGACATGGATCGAAAGGGAACGGTTCGAATAGCATCTACTAACATGACCCAAAACGTTGTTAAAATACTTTTACAAGAGGGTTTTCTCGAAAACGTAAGGAAACTTGTAGAAAATAACAAATATTTTTTGGTTTTAACCCTACGACATAGAAGGAATAGGAAAGGACCATATAGAACTCTTTTAAATTTAAAACGAATAAGTCGACCGGGTCTCCGAATCTATTCTAACTATCAACGAATTCCTAGAATTTTAGACGGGATGGGGATTGTAATCCTCTCTACTTCTCGGGGTATAATGACAGACCGAGCAGCTCGGCTAGAAGGAATCGGCGGAGAAATTTTGTGCTATATATGGTAAATTTTCTGCTATCCGAATTGTATCTGTAACTTCCTGTTTGTGAAAAAAACGAATAAAAAAGCCAAGTTATCTAATATCACGCCTTCCTACATTAGTTGATACTTCAAGGAGGGTTTGTCTGGAATAAAAGAAGAAAAATGGATTCATGAAGGTTTAATTACTGAATCACTTCACAATGGTATGTTCGGGGTTCGTTTCAATAATGAAGTCAGATTCTAAGTTCTGTTTCAGGAAGGATCCGACACTCTTTTATACATATACTACCGGGAGATAGAATCAAAATTTAAGTAAGTCGTTATGATTCAAACGGGGGGGGGGGGCGCAGAATTTCTAGACCCCACAACAAAGATTCGAACGGTTCGGTAGTTTTTCAAGATTCCTTTCATGAGGATCCAATTCACGGTTCAAAAATCTCAAGAAACTTATTTTCTTCCAATCAGTAAAGTAGATTCGAAATTCAGTTAAGGAATAACAATTATGAAAATAAGAGCCTCCGTTCGTAAAATTTGTGAAAAATGCCGACTGATCCGTAGAAGGGGACGCATTATAGTAATTTGTTCCAACCCGAGACATAAACAAAGACAAGGATAATCTTTCGAAAAGGGACTCTCTAAAGGAACCGAGGAACAAATCAAAATAAAAGATCCGTTTTGACATGAAATGGATATATCCATATATCTCTGACTTATATTTCGGAAATGATAAAATATGGCAAAATCTATACCAAGAAGCGGTTCACGTAGGACTGGACGTGTGGGTTCACGTAAAAGTGCACGGCGAATACCAAAGGGCGTTATTCATGTTCAAGCAAGTTTCAACAACACCATTGTGACAGTTACAGATGTACGGGGTCGGGTTATTTCTTGGTCCTCCGCCGGTACTTGTGGATTCAGGGGTACAAGAAGAGGGACACCTTTTGCTGCTCAAACCGCAGCAGGAAATGCTATTCGAGCAGTAACGGATCAAGGTATGCAACGAGCAGAAGTCATGATAAAAGGTCCGGGTCTCGGAAGAGATGCAGCATTACGCGCTATTCGTCGAAGTGGTCTACTTTTAAGTTTCGTAAGGGATGTAACCCCTATGCCACATAATGGCTGCAGACCCCCTAAAAAAAGGCGAGTGTAGAAATAAACATTGAAGAGATTTCAAGAGAAATAAATGACTCAAAAATCTGACAAATAATATTACTATGGTTCGAGAGAAATTAAAAGTATCTACTCGGACACTACAGTGGAAATGTGTTGAATCAAGAGCAGACAGTAAGCGTCTTTATTATGGACGCTTTATTCTGTCTCCACTTATGAAAGGTCAAGCCGACACAATAGGCATTGCGATGCGAAGAGCTTTGCTTGGAGAAATCGAAGGAACATGTATTACACGCGCAAAATCTGAGAAAATCCCGCATGAATATTCTACCATAGTAGGTATTCAAGAATCAGTACATGAAATTTTAATGAATTTGAAAGAAATTGTATTGAGAAGTAATCTATATGGAACTCGTGACGCGCTTATTTGTGTCAAAGGTCCTGGATATGTAACTGCTCAAGACATCCTCTTACCACCTTCTGTGGAAATCGTGGATAATACGCAGCATATAGCTAACCTAACGGAACCAACTGATTTTTGTATTGGATTACAAATTGAAAGGAATCGAGGATA